CTATAAGAATCAGTACTGAACATACCTCCTGTAATAGTACAGGCTCCCATAGCAATGACATATTTTGGTTCAGGCATTTGCTCATATAATCTTACTAAAGAAGGAGCCATTTTCATTGTTACTGTGCCGGCTGTTAAAATTAGGTCTGCTTGCCTAGGACTCGATCTTGGTACCAATCCATAACGATCAAAGTCGAATCGCGAGCCTATTAATGAAGCAAATTCAATGAAACAACAACTGGTACCATAGAGAAGCGGCCATAAACTGGAAAGTCTTGACCAATTCGAAAGATCATTCAATGTAGTTGAAATAACTGAATTGGTAGTTATTTTGTCAAGTAAGGGAAACTCAATCAAATTCATAACTGTCTCAATGTAATCTTTTCCTTTCTTTTTATTTTTATTGTATGAATATTTAGTTAAGACCATTCCAATGCTCCTTTTCGCCATGCATAAACTGAACCAACAATTAAGATAAGCACGAAAATTAAAGCTTCAATAAATACGGATACACCCAATACATCGAAACTCATTGCCCATGGATAAAGAAATACCGTTTCAACATCAAAAACAACAAAAACTAGAGCAAACATGTAATAGCGGATTCGGAATTGTAACCAAGCATCCCCTATGGGTTCTATACCCGATTCATAACTAGATAGTTTCTCCGGTCCTTCCCTAACCGGGGCTAAAACTCCGGAAATTACAAATGCCAAGATAGGAATAATGCTTGATATTATCAGAAATGCCCAGAAAATATCATATTCGTGAAGCAGAAACATAAATGTACTCCTATTAATGTGGAATATGCTGAATTATTCGATTCGAATCGGAAGTGTCAATTTATCCAGAATTTCTTATCTTAGTTTAGGCGAAATAAGAATATATTTTGATCAAACGGCATAGTTTAGAGTTTCTGTGGGACATATCTTGTTTAAAGATTCACCTAATAAAATCCCACTTACATTTTTTATTTTGATTCTATATTAGATATGGTGTAGACACAGGGTGCTCCTTCTTACAAAAACAAGATTCTCTCACTTTGTCTTGGGTTCTCTATCCTCTATAAAAAGATAATTCTATAAAAACAAGTTAATAAAATACTAAAATATCCTATATTATCCTAATATTTATATTTCTAATATCCTACCTAATATATTTATATATTATTATAATTAATATCTATATTATAATCCTAATACCTAATATATCCCAATAATAATTATTATAATATTATAAAATAAATATCCTATAATTAATAATTAATTAAATACTATGAATAGTCTATAATTAGTATATTCAAATTATTTATTTCATTTCCTTTTTTCTTAATTAATTTGATTCAATCCGTTGAATTGAGAGGTGATATATAACAAGTTATATCTTTATCTACAAAAACAAAAAAAAAATTGGAAACTTGGAACCTGTACCATCCCACCTTATCAGAAATAAATAAGAAGGATAGAGTTATTTCATTAGAGTTAGAATAAAAGATTCTTTCTATTTTGGAACAATCTCTAGTAATAAACTAGATTACGATTTGGAATGAACCAAAATACTCGTTTGTTTTGTTATGGCAATAACACTTAAATAATAATATTAATAATATAATGATAACACCAAACAATGGGGTAGATTCCGACACAAAAAAACTTTTACAGTACACCTATACTAGATACTAGACAATGAAACATAGCAAAGAGTGGAGTAATCTAATCGACGGAATCATAAAAGATTTACATAACATTACATTTTCTAATGAAAGAATTACATATTATCGAATGATTCAATAGACCAAATAAAACCCCGAACCCAACCCCCCCCAACTCATAGAATATAGAATAAGAAACGTTAATCCTTTAGTACCAATTCATTATCTCTCTATTATTTGTGAATCAATCAATAAGGTTTCTCTTGTTCTGCCAAAAAAAGATTAGTGATTAGTCAGGACAGGGGTTTTCTACAAATACAAGACCTAAGACCAAGAAAAGAATACGTCTTAGACCCGTGCTACTTAGGATTAGATTTCGTTGGGTCGGGTTGAAATTTTTAGTCGGAATCATGTCATGATTTCCACTTCCTAAATTGATTGGGATTCGGTATACAAAAACAAAAGCGTGTCGCTAACTCTTTGATCATGTACAGGAAAAGAGAAAAAGTAATATTTAATTCATCCACGATTATTAATGAGAAAGGATGAGTAATTTATACGAAATTTGAGAAGTACAGATTAGATCTATTGAAATTTTTTTCTGTACTTAATCTTATGTATTTACATGAAGATTTGGTAATGCTTTCATTTCTACGATACCCGGCCACAACTATGAGGAAATGAAAGCTATACTAAAATAATATAAAATATATTAGGATTATAGGGCTATACGGACTCGAACCGTAGACCTTCTCGGTAAAACGGATCAAACTTATTATTATCGAAATGATTTGAACTGTTTCAAAGACCCAACATGCATTTTGTTGCATTGGGCTCTTCCATCAACTGA